GTCTTATTGCTGGAATAATGGTTTCAATTGGTATTTGATTTGATACATTGTGGTCGATAACGTTGGTGAATTAACAGAAACGGAAAGAGAGGGATTCGAACCCTCGGTAAACAAAAGCCTACATAGCAGTTCCAATGCTACGCCTTGAACCACTCGGCCATCTCTCCTACATAATCTTATTATTGACCAGAAACTGAGTGAATAGCGAGTTATTCATATTACTGCAGTACAGGTACGACCGATCACTAGTTCCATAGGAAGAATTCCTTTCCCATTTAATATTTCTCAACAAAAACTTCTCTCATTCATCAGCTACCCCACGGATCTATTCCAAATTTTTGAATCGTCCCATGCCATGGATTTTGATATTTCGATTGTATGGCGTGGTGTATACACGTTATGCAAACAGAAGGTATGGTTACTCTACTCTATTTTTTCATGGAATGATTATTCCATTCTTTTTTCTCTTTGGATCATAACCAAATCAAAACTTCTCGAGTTATCAGAATCCATAGTAAAATAAAGTCCTTGGTTATTTAACTTAGATGAAATAGTAATAGTTCCGCTCATTGGTATACTACAAAAATGGGAATGAAATCAATCTGATTCCAATATCTCATATCTTTCCCAAACAAAAGGGGACAATTTAAGCGGAAAGCCCATATCTATTTATTAGAATAAAATTAGTCTGTTTTTATGTTATTTCGTACTGTATAATTCCTTTGCTTTGTTTGTGGGATCATTTTCCCCGAGGGGTAATGAAAAGAATTCTAGAATGGATTGCTAATTATGCCTAGATCTCGTATAAATGGAAATTTTATTGATAAGACCTCTTCAATTGTAGCCAATATCTTATTACGAATAATTCCGACAACTTCAGGAGAAAAAAAGGCATTTACCTATTACAGAGATGGTGCGATTTGATTCTTTTTTCTTGTTTTTTTTTTTTAGCCCTCACCTCAGTCTTACGAGAAAGAGACGCGATTCGGTATAGAAAGAACGAAATTATTGAAATAAACCTACGCTCGGTGAAGGTGAAGTTTGGAGATAGAACAATTCCTTCTATCGTGTATCCTCGATTGATGCAGCCTCAGATGTTTCAATTGTTGATTTGAGTATTGAGCGAAAGGTTACACCTATGGGTTCCGTATTGCGGGTCAATCCTACACTACATTAGTACCAATAGGCGGCATAAGGGAAAAAGCACTACACCTAGGAATCAACAACACAAAAACTTTGTTATAAATTCCCCTTTTCCTTATCGGTATCGGGACTAACAAGAATGGTTGGGACAACAAACATCCATCTCGTTTGTACTTTGGATACCCGTATAACCATCAAAGATCGTTGAAGTGACTAATTCCTGGAAATAGAAGGCGTTGAGAACAAAGAAATTGTTGGAGTTACCATTTATATCTAACACTAATATGATTGGTGTTAAGAAAAAACCTCTTGCGGGAAGGCTGGCTAGAGATTTCTTGTAAAAATACTAGTTCCTTTCAGTTCATAATGAGATGAGAATAGTTCAATTTTTAATCTATGGATTATTCCCCTTAGTACTATGCGCAGAAGGGAGGAGCCGTATGAGATGAAAATCTCATGTACGGTTCTGGAACGGAGATTTTTTGAATAGAATGAACGACCGTAACGGATGTTGGCTCAATCCGAAGGAAATTATGCGGAAGCTTTACAGAATTATTATGAAGCTACGCGACCAGAAATTGATCCCTATGATCGAAGTTATATACTCTATAACATAGGCCTTATACACACAAGCAATGGAGAGCATACAAAGGCTTTGGAATATTATTTCCGGGCACTAGAACGAAACCCATTCTTACCACAAGCTTTTAATAATATGGCCGTGATCTGTCATTACGTGCGACTATCTCCACTATAGAAATAAGGAAAAAAAGCAAAGATCAAATTGGCTAGTAAATACTAGAAAAAATGGGCTTTCTACATAATGCATCGTCCAAAGCAACGATTTTTATCAGCTGTAGCAAGGAAAGAGACTTCACGAGAACCAAAATAGGAAGAAAAAAAAATGAGTGCAGCCTATATACTATATTCTATGGATAAAGGATCAAATTGATAGAGAAAGCACCGTAAAGATCAATTAGCGAGCTATTGAGTCGATACAGTTAAGAACTGCTTACTTATGTCATGATATGGGACAAAAGTTAGGAATCAACTTATGTAATAGAGTCGATCCACTAAGGTATTGAGCAGCGGTGTAGCATCAGGTCCCAAAGATAGTAAGTTCTTTTTTCTTATGGAAAAAGTCTTTTTCAAAGATTCTATATGAATTCCATATATGAAACCGAGATAGTTACCTTTCAGAAAATTCTAACGATATTGTGGGGATACCTATGCTTCATTCTTCTGAAGGTGGGAGAAAAGATCAAACTGATTCTGATTATTGATCAAAATTAGGGTTTGAAACTTATGTAATTAACTTCTTCTGGTTAACCCAAGAAAAAATGGGATAGATTTATGA